ACATTTGTTCTTTGGTAAGTTAGTATTGACAATATTTTACTAAAATTTAATGCTGATTTGGGGGTATTCATAAAAATTACTATATGCATGTCTATATGATATATATATATATAATGTGGTGGCATAAGTCAACACTTACTACAACTCGTTGATTTTGATGCGCTTAGTCGAGTCTTCCTTGGTTTCGGGGTTTGACAAGGATAAACAGGAATCGCCCAGCGTAGGGGGTAAGGGGGTTTGTCGCGCAAAAACCGAAAGGGGGCATATAGTATAAGGCTGTGTTGAATAAGGATGTGTTATGCACTTGATTTAAACATATGCAATGCTTAAGTTATGTCTTTTTATCATTCACTTATATTAAGTCGAGCAAGAAAAATGTTCCACCTTATTTTATTAGTTGAGCCTGCACTCTGAGATGTATAGGAAAGGTAAACCAAAAAAAGAGAACGCTATGCATATAAGAGAATGCCCGGCTTGGTGGGTAACGAGTCGTATGTACTACACCATTAATCAGATGCCAGTATAATTATCCGTGGGTGGAGTTATGCAGTTATGTTCCTGAAATAGGAACCAGATGCCAGTAATAGTTCACTAAGTGTTACCCCCACAATTATTGTCCCTGACCCTATCATTAATAATAGGCCTTTATATAAACTGGTTGGTGGTTTCTTACTACATTAATATTTGTTCAATAAATGTAAGTTGAGTATTTCAAGGAAAATTTTGAGGACAATTATTATGGGGAATTATCATCGTGTTAGTTGGATTAATTGTGTTATTAATATTATTATGGTTTATGTACACCATAGTGATTAATACTTGCTTTATGGTTTATTTATGAAGTAGGTGATAATACATTAATGTACTAATCCATTAATGTAATATTATGCATAATATGTACTACACCATAAGCAGAAAATAGTTAAATTTAGAATACTGGCTTTGGGAGCCAGTGGTGGGAGTTAGAATCTCCTTTTTCTGGCGCTAAGGAGGATTTAAACCTCCGATCTTCGGATTACAAGACCGATGCTTTATGGCTAAGCTATTAGGGCAAGCTCATTCTAATGCCTTGTTTTCTAGTCAGCCCGCCAGTGGGATTAGGACTAGAAATAGTGTAAAGTACAGGATGGATGCAAGTTGGCCAATAATAATAAATGGGTGTTCCACTGGTATTCCCCCAATTCATGTCAAGATGAGTATATCAGCAACTAAGGCTCAAAAGAGAAATTGGGTGATTGGTCGGAATGTTAGGCCTCGTTGTTTTGATGTGTGGAGGATGGGTACTACTATTAGGACTAAGATGGAGAATAGTAAAGCTAAAACTCCGCCCAATTTGTTGGGGATTGATCGTAGAATGGCATAGGCAAATAAGAAGTATCATTCCGGTTTAATGTGAGGGGGTGTCACTAGTGGGTTTGCGGGGGTAAAGTTATCCGGGTCGCCTAGGAGGTTGGGGGAAAATAATGATAGACATGTGAGGGCTAGTAGAACAACTGCAAATCCCAGGAGATCTTTATATGAGAAATAGGGGTGAAATGAGACTTTATCTGCGTCGGAGTTTAACCCTATTGGGTTATTTGAGCCTGTTTCGTGAAGAAATAATAAATGAAGAATAGTGGCTGCAGCAATAATGAATGGTAGAAGAAAGTGGAAGGCAAAGAATCGCGTTAGTGTAGCATTATCTACTGAGAATCCACCTCAAATTCATTGGACTAGGGCGTTTCCTACATAGGGGACTGCGGACAGAAGGTTGGTGATTACTGTGGCCCCTCAAAAGGATATTTGCCCTCATGGGAGAACGTAGCCCACGAATGCTGTTATTATAACTAATAGAAGAAGTACAACTCCAATGTTTCAAGTTTCTTTATAGAGGTAGGACCCATAATATAGTCCTCGGGCAATATGAATATAAATGCAAATAAAGAAGAATGATGCGCCATTGGCATGAATATTACGGATAAGTCACCCGTAGTTTACATCTCGGCAGATGTGAGCTACGGATGAGAAGGCGGTAGTAATATCAGATGTATAGTGCATGGCCAGGAAGAGTCCTGTAAGAATTTGAGTAATTAAGCATAGTCCTAATAGTGAACCAAAATTTCATCATACTGAGATGTTAGAGGGGGCGGGTAAATCAATTAGTGCATCATTAGCAATTTTAATTAGGGGGTGTGTTTTTCGTAGGCTTGCCATTAAGGGGTTTTTATAGTTGAATAACAACGGTGGTTCTTCAAGTCACTGGTCTCGGTTAAAATCCGAGTAGAAATTATGACTTATTTAGTGTCTTTATTATTAATAGCTTTGATTGTTGGGTTGGTTGCTGTGGCTTCAAATCCGGCGCCTTATTTTGCTGCTTTGGGGTTGGTGGTGGCAGCGGGGGTTGGGTGTGGTGTTTTAATTAGCCATGGGGGGTCTTTTTTATCATTAGTTCTTTTTTTAATCTACTTAGGGGGGATACTTGTAGTGTTTGCTTATTCAGCTGCTTTGGCGGCTGAACCATTTCCGGAGTCTTGAGGTGATCGTTCTGTGCTGGGCTATGTCTTAGTTTATCTAATTGGTGTTGGGTTGGTAATAAATTTTTTTTATGTGGGCTGATACGAGGGTTCTTGAATGGTAATTGATACGCTTAAGGAGTTTACTATGTTGCGGGGGGATATTAGTGGAGTAGCTATGATATATTCGTCGGGAGGGGGTGTATTAGTAATTTGTGCGTGGGTACTACTTTTAACTTTGTTTGTAGTCTTAGAATTAACTCGAGGGCTAAGTCGGGGTTCTCTTCGGGCGGTTTAAGCTATGGCCAGAAGGATGGCAATAGTTGTAGTCAGTAGGAAGATTATTAGGTATGTTTTGATTATACCCTGTTGTGCATCACTTACAGTTTTAGCTATTTTTACTTGGAGCGAGGATATGCCCTTTGGGCCCGTGGCTTCAAATCATGTTTGATCGACTAGTTGAGTGGCGATTGATTGTCCTAAGGCTAGGTTAAGTTTGGGGGTAAATCGGTGAATAATTGCTGGAAAGTAGCCTAACATGTTTGAGAAGTGGTGTAGTGGAATCTTAGGGGTAATTTTAAATTGTTTATTGGTCAGAGCAGTTAGTTCTAGGGCAGTGAGTAGGCCAATAATTGTAACTAGCAAGGCCGCTAATTTGAGAGTGAGAGGCATACTTATGATAGGTGTTTTTGAGGGTAGAAAATTTGATGTAATGATCAATCCAGCAATAATGCTTCCTCAGGCGAGTCGTTTGATTGGGTTGATAACTGAGGGGTTATTTTCATTAATTGGTGACAGAGGAAGGAATCGGGGTGTGCCCATAGTGACAAAATATACCACGCGGAAGCTATAGACTGCGGTGAAAGAGGTGGCGATAAGAGTGAGGATTAGGGCTCAGGCGTTTAGGTGAGAGGTATTTAGGGCTTCAATAATAGCATCTTTTGAGAAAAAGCCGGCTAAAAAGGGGGTGCCTGTCAGTGCTAGACTGCCAATTGTTAGGCAGGTTGAGGTTATGGGTATTAGGTTTTGGAGACCCCCTATTTTTCGAATATCCTGTTCATCATTTAGGCTGTGAATAATAGACCCAGAGCATAAAAATAATATTGCTTTAAAGAATGCGTGCGTACAGATATGGAGAAATGCCAATTGAGGTTGGTTTAGCCCAACAGTAACTATTATAAGTCCGAGCTGGCTTGATGTAGAGAATGCAACAATTTTTTTGATATCATTCTGGGTAAGGGCGCAGGCTGCTGTGAATAAAGTTGTAATGGCTCCCAAGCAGAGGCAAGTTGTTAGCGCAAGGTTGTTTTCTTCTATAAGTGGGTGTAGGCGAATGAGTAGAAAAATTCCAGCAACAACTATGGTGCTGGAGTGAAGTAGGGCAGACACTGGTGTAGGGCCCTCTATGGCGGAGGGCAGTCAAGGGTGAAGTCCAAATTGGGCTGATTTTCCAGTTGCGGCTAAGATTAGACCCAGGAGGGGCAGGGTCATATCAAAATTTTTTGACAAGAAAAAAATTTGTTGAATCTCTCATGAGTTAAGGTTTATTGCGAGTCAGGCCATGGTTATAATTAATCCAATGTCACCTACTCGGTTATATAGGACGGCCTGTAAGGCTGCTGTATTGGCGTCTGCTCGTCCATATCATCAGCCGATGAGAAGAAAGGATATAATTCCTACGCCCTCTCAGCCGATAAAAAGTTGGAATATGTTGTTTGCGGTGACGAGTGTAATTATAGCTACAAGGAATAGTAGTAAATATTTAAAGAATCGGTTTATAAATGGGTCAGAGTGTATATACCAGGATGCAAATTCAAGGATGGATCAGGTTACGTACAGGGCAATGGGCGTAAAAATGATGGAGTATTGGTCGAACTTGAAGCTAAGGTTAATATCAAAAGGGGCGGTATTTATTCAATGCCAGTTTGTGACAATAATTTCGGCCCCCTGATCAAGGAAAATTATTAGTGGTAGAAGGCTTACCAGGAATGCAGTACTTACTGCGGTTTTAACATGTATAATTGCCCATTTTTGGTTTTGGGGGTGAGGGCTGAGGGTGGTTAGAAGAGGGTAGATGAGAATAGCGATTACCAGAATTAGTGAGGAAGATAGGGTTAGGGTTGTTGGGTGCATAGCTTTTACTTGGATTTGCACCAAGAGTTTTTGGTTCCTAAGACCAACGGATGAGCTGTTATCCTTTAAAAGCGCGAGGAAACCACGGAGTTTAACCGTGGATTATAAGGATTAGCAGTTCTTATTGCCTCGGGCCTTCCTCTGGTGAGTAAGGGGATTTTAGCCCCTGTCTTTAGAATCACAATCTAATATTTTATTTAAACTATACTTACTAGTAGCATCAGCCTCATATGAGCTCTGGCTTTGCAATTAGGAGAATTACTGGGACAAGATGAAGAGCCATTAATAGGTGTTCTCGGGTGTGAAATGGCGGAAGGCCTGTGATGTGAGCTGGTGTTGGGCCTCGTTGGGTTATCAAGAAGAGATATAAGGAGTAGCCCGCTGTAATTAATGTGCCGGTTCCTGTAAGTAGAATAGTTCAGGGGGATCAGTTGAATAAAGCGGAGATGATGGATAGTTCTCCTATGAGATTGGGTAGAGGGGGAAGTGCCAAATTAGCTAGATTAGCAATAAATCATCAGGTTGCCGTCAGTGGAAGAATTATTTGCAGGCCTCGGGCAAGGATTATGGTTCGGCTGTGTGTTCGTTCATAGGCGGTGTTGGCCAGACAAAATAATGCGGATGAGACTAGTCCGTGGGCAATTATTAAAATAATTGCGCCTGTAAAACCTCACGGGGTTTGGATCAAGATTCCCCCGGCAACTAAGCCCATGTGACTGACTGATGAGTAGGCAATTAAGGACTTTAGGTCTGTCTGCCGAAGGCAGATTGAGCCTGTTATGATAATGCCCCACAGGGCTAAAACAATAAAGGGGTAGGCCAGTTCTTTAGAAAGTGGGTCTAGCATTACTATTATTCGCATTATTCCGTATCCTCCTAGTTTTAGGAGGACTGCGGCAAGAACTATTGAGCCTGCTACGGGGGCTTCAACATGTGCTTTGGGGAGTCAGAGATGTACGCCGTAAAGTGGTATTTTTACAAGAAATGCAATTAGGCACCCGGCTCATCAGATTTTGTGGCCTCATGTATTGAGAGTTAGGGGCTGTGAGTATTGTAGGATTAATATTGAGAGTGTCCCAGTTGAATGTTGGAGGAGCAGAAGAGCAACGAGAAGGGGCAATGATCCCGCTAGTGTATAAAATAGGAAGTAAGTTCCCGCATTTAGGCGTTCGGTTTGATTTCCCCATCGGGTAATAATGACTAATGTGGGGATGAGGGTGGCTTCAAACATAATGTAAAATATAATAATTTCTGTGGCACCAAAAGCTATAATCAAAAATGTTTGTAAGAATACTAACAGGGTAATGTAGAGTCGTTGGCGATTAATGGGCTCAGGGTTAATATGGTTTTGGCTGGCTAGAATTATTAGTGGAAGGAGTCAGCATGTTAGAACTAGCAGAGGGGTGGATAGTGGGTCCGTTGCTAGGTACAGGTTAGAGGTAGATCATCCTGTTTCAGATGTTCAGCATAGTCATGATATGCTGGTTAGGGCAATTAGTAGACTATGAGCAGTTGTTACTGACCACAGTCATTTTGGTGACGATAGTCAGATTGTTGGAAATAGCATAATTGTGGGCACTAGCACTTTTAGCATTGTAGAAGATTTAGGTTTTGAAGGCGGTCGGTTCCATGGGTTCGGGCGGTGGCAACAAGTAGCGCTAGGCCTGCACTGGCCTCACAGGCCGAGAATGCCAATAAAAGCATAGGCGCTGCAGAGAACCCAGTTATTTCAAATTGTAAGGCTCAGAGGGCAAGTGCAATAAACAGTGATAGCATCATTCCCTCTAGACATAGTAATGCAGATAGGAGGTGGGTGCGGTGAAATGTGAGGCCTATTAACCCTAAAATAAAGGCGGAGCTGAAGCTGAAGTGTACGGGTGTCATAAGGGAGTCGTGGAGTCGAACCACGGTTTTCTGAGCCGAAATCAGAGGTCTTGTTTTGGACTAACACCCTTACTCTGCTCACTCTAGGCCTCCTTGGGTTCATTCATAGACTAGGCCTAGTGTTAGGAGAATTAATACAATTGAAGCTCAAAGAAGGGCCCCAGCGGGGTTGAAGAGTTGGTCCCCCCATGGTAGGGGTAGCAAGAGTGCAATTTCTAGATCAAATAGAAGGAATAGAATGGCAACTAAGAAGAATCGGATTGAAAATGGCAGTCGAGCAGATCCTAGAGGGTCAAACCCACATTCGTATGGTGAGAGCTTTTCTGCATCCGGATTTATTTGGGGGAGTCAGAAAGACACGATGGCTAGAATTGATGACAGGGTTATTGTAATAAGTAAGATGATAATAACTAAGTTCATATATCCTTCCTTGGGGTTTAACCAAGACTAGGTGATTGGAAGTCACTCGTACTAACTTTAGATACTAGAAAGATATGAGCCTCATCAGTAGATTGATACGTAGAGGAATAGTCATACTACGTCAACGAAGTGTCAGTATCATGCGGCAGCTTCAAAGCCGAAATGATGTTCAGATGTAAAGTGGTATTGGATTTGGCGGAGGAAGCAAACGGCCAGGAAAGAGGACCCAATAATTACATGGAGTCCGTGGAAGCCTGTAGCTACAAAGAATGTGGACCCATAAACGCCGTCTGCAATGGTAAAGGGGGCCTCATAATACTCTATTGCTTGCAAGGCTGTAAAGTAAAGTCCTAAGAGAATAGTAAGTGCGAGGGATTGGATGGCTTGTTTTCGTTCACCTTCCATGAGGCTGTGGTGAGCTCACGTTACTGTCACTCCTGATGCTAAAAGGACAGCTGTATTAAGTAGAGGGACTTCAAAGGGGTCCAGGGGTGTAATTCCTGTGGGTGGTCAGCATCCTCCTAGCTCGGGGGTGGGTGCTAGGCTCGAGTGGTAAAAGGCCCAGAAAAAGCCTAAGAAAAAAAATACTTCTGATGCAATGAAGAGAATTATACCGTATCGTAGGCCTTTTTGAACTGGCGGGGTGTGGTGGCCTTGAAAGGTGCCTTCTCGGATGATATCTCGTCATCACTGATACATTGTAAGAAGCAGTAAGATTAACCCGAGGGTTATTAGTGTGGTCGAGTGAAAGTGGAATCAGATTGCTAGGCCGGAGGTCATTAGTAGGGCTCCGACTGCGCCGGTTAGTGGTCATGGGCTTGGATCAACCATATGATACGCATGTGCTTGGTGGGCCATTATACGTTTTCTTGAAGATATAGACTTAAAAGAAGAACAAACACGTATGCTTGAATTATAGCTACTGCCACCTCCAACAGGGTCAATAAAAATAAAACGGCGGCAGTTAGGACTGCTACTGTTGGTATCATGGGAAGTAGGACAAACACAGCGGTGGCAATTAGTTGAATCAATAAGTGTCCGGCGGTTAAGTTGGCTGTTAGTCGGACACCCAGGGCCAGGGGGCGGATAAATAAGCTAATTGTTTCAATAATAATTAGTACTGGGATCAGGGGAATGGGGGTTCCTTCTGGCAGGAGGTGGCCTAATGCAACTGTTGGCTGGTTACGCATGCCAATAAGGACTGTGGCGAGTCATAGTGGAACTGCAAATCCTATGTTTAAAGACAGCTGTGTTGTAGGGGTGAAAGTATATGGCAGGAGTCCAAGCATGTTAATAGTAATTAAAAAGATTATTAGGGAGGCTAATAATAAGGCTCATTTATGTCCACCTGCATTTAAGGGCAGTATTAGTTGATTTGTAAAGCGATTAATTAGTCAGCCTTGAATGGTGATTAGGCGGTTGTTAATTCATCGGGCTGAAGGGGTGGGGTATATCACCCATGGTAAGGCAATTGCAATTGCAATTAGGGGAATTCCTAGGTATGAGGGGCTTGCAAATTGGTCAAAGAAGCTTATTGCCATGGTCAGTCTCAGGGTTGGGTTTTATGTTCTTCTGTGCTAAAAGGAGTTGGTTCATTAGGGGAGATGTGGTTTAAAACTTTTGTGGGGATAATGGTTAAAAAAATTAATCATGAAAACAATAAGATTGCAAATCAGGGGGCAGGGTTTAATTGTGGCATTTCATCAGGGGTGGTTGGGAGGCACCAATCTTTGGCTTAAAAGGCCAATGCTGTTACCCGAATTTAGCTTCTTGATGAGGCGTCTTCTAGCATAAGTGAGGATCAGTGTTCAAAGTGTTCAAGTGGGACGGCTTCAACAACGATGGGCATGAAGCTGTGGTTGGCTCCACAGATTTCTGAGCACTGCCCGTAAAATACTCCCGGGCGGGAGGCAATAAAGGCAGTTTGGTTTAAGCGCCCTGGGACACCGTCTATTTTAATGCCAAGGGATGGGACAGCTCAAGAGTGGAGGACGTCTTCAGCGGAGACTAGTACACGGATTGGGGATTCTATCGGAACTACTATTCGGTGGTCTGTTTCAAGAAGTCGAAATTGCCCGGGGGTTAGGTCTTGGGTCGGGATTATATATGAGTCAAAGCCCAGGTCTTCATAATCAGTATATTCATAGCTTCAATATCATTGGTGGCCCATGGCTTTAATGGTGAGATGGGGATCATTGATCTCGTCTATAAGATAGAGAATTCGAAGTGATGGTAAAGCAATTAAAACAAGAATTACAGCCGGCAGGACAGTTCATACAATCTCAATTTCTTGAGAGTCGAGGATATATTTATTAGTAAGCTTTGTGGAAACTATGGCAACAATAATGTAAAGTACAAGAGTGCTAATTAAAATTACAATTATTAGTGCGTGATCGTGGAAGTGAAGAAGTTCTTCTATAACGGGTGATGCCGCGTCTTGGAATCCTAATTGTGTGGGATGTGCCATTAAGCTTTGGGCTTAAGACATGCAGGGGTCTAACCTACAATTTCACCTTGACAAAGTGATGTAATTACAGATTTACTAATGTCTTAGAAGGAAGTGGCAGAGTGGTTATGCGGCTGGCTTGAAACCAGCACAGGGGGGTTCAATTCCTCCCTTCCTCGATTAATTTGATTGAACTTGAACAAATGCTGGTTCCTCGAATGTGTGGTATGGAGGAGGGCATCCGTGAAGTCACTCAGCGTTTGTTGCGGTCAGTTCTACGGATAAAACCTCTCGTTTGGCGGCAAAAGCTTCTCATAGAATAAATAGGAACATAATTACAGCTACTAGTGAAATTATAGATCCGATAGATGAGACTGTATTTCACAGGGTGTAGGCATCCGGGTAGTCTGAATATCGTCGGGGCATTCCCGCGAGACCGAGGAAGTGCTGTGGGAAGAAAGTAAGGTTGACTCCTAGAAATATAACTACAAAGTGGATTTTAGTTCAAGTGCTATGTAAAGTATATCCTGTAAATAGGGGGAATCAGTGAACAAAGCCGGCCATAATAGCAAAGACTGCACCCATTGAGAGCACGTAGTGGAAATGGGCGACTACGTAATATGTGTCATGAAGGACAATGTCGAGGGACGAGTTAGCTAGGACGATTCCGGTTAGTCCACCCACTGTAAATAGAAAAATAAACCCAAGTGCTCAAAGTAGGGGGGCTTCCCATTTAATTGAGCCACCATGAAGTGTGGCTAGTCAGCTAAAGACTTTAACACCTGTGGGGATGGCAATAATTATTGTAGCAGATGTAAAGTATGCACGGGTGTCAACATCCATCCCAACTGTAAACATATGATGGGCTCAGACAATGAAGCCTAGGAGGCCGATGGCCATCATGGCTCAGACTATTCCTATGTATCCAAAAGGTTCTTTTTTACCGGCATAGTAGGCAACTACATGTGAGATAATTCCGAATCCGGGTAAGATCAAGATATAAACTTCTGGGTGGCCAAAGAATCAGAATAGATGTTGATACAGAATTGGGTCTCCTCCCCCAGCCGGGTCAAAGAATGTTGTATTTAGGTTTCGATCTGTGAGAAGTATAGTAATTCCGGCAGCTAGGACCGGTAAAGACAGGAGGAGAAGAACGGCGGTTACAAGAACTGCTCATACAAATAAGGGTGTTTGATATTGCGAGATGGCTGGGGGTTTCATGTTAATTGTTGTGGTAATAAAATTAATTGCCCCTAGAATGGAGGAAACACCCGCCAGGTGAAGTGAGAAGATAGTGAGATCGACGGATGCGCCCGCGTGGGCAAGGTTACCCGCTAGTGGGGGGTAAACTGTTCAGCCCGTTCCGGCCCCAGCTTCAACGCCGGAGGAGGCAAGCAAAAGAAGGAATGAGGGTGGTAGAAGTCAAAAACTTATATTATTCATTCGTGGGAAGGCCATGTCGGGGGCCCCGATCATCAATGGAACTAGCCAATTTCCAAAGCCACCAATAAGAATAGGCATGACTATAAAGAAAATTATGACAAAGGCGTGTGCAGTGACGATGACATTATAAATCTGGTCATCCCCAAGAAGAGACCCAGGTTGGCTAAGCTCAGCACGAATTAAAAGGCTGAGGGCGGTTCCAACTATTCCGGCTCAGGCACCAAATACAAGGTAGAGGGTGCCAATATCTTTGTGGTTAGTAGAGAAGAATCAGCGCGTGATTGCCACAGGTAGGATGGCCGAAGTCAGGTGGCGGGTTGTAGCCCCGAAGATAGAGGTTTAAGTCCTCTTCCTATCAAGCCCCGTGGTGGAGTACACATTGGATTGCAAATCCAAAGACGCAGATTGACGTCTGCCGGGGCTTTCCCGCCTTGCTCGCCTAACGGCGGGAAAGTAGATGAATGCTCGCTGGTTTGGGCGCTTAGCTGTTAACTAAGAGTTTGTAGGATCGAGGCCTTCTCATCTAGTAAGGCTTTAGCTTAATTAAAGTGTCTGATTTGCATTCAGAAGATGTGGGATAAAGTCCCGCAAGTCTTATCAGGGGCTAGGAGATTTTAACTCCTACTTAGGGCTTTGAAGGTCCTTGGTCTATATTATCCTAAACCCCTAGGTGACCAATGTCAGGATGGCTGGGGTGATTGGGAGAAGTCCTAGAGCAATTGTGGAGGTCAGGGCCAGGGTTAGGGACGATTGAGTGTTAGGTGTTCGTCATGGTAGGATGGAGTTGGTTGTGGTGGGTGAGATTGTTAGGGCTATTGCATAACATAAGCGTAGATAAAAATATAGGCTTAGTAGAGCTGCTAGGGCCATAATTGTTGCGGTGAGGGGAAGTTCTTGTTTTGCGAGCTCTTGTAAGATGAGTCACTTGGGTATAAATCCGGTTAGTGGGGGGAGCCCTCCTAGGGAGAGTAGGACTAAAGTTGTAGTAACTGCGAGGGTTGGGCTTTTTGCTCATGCTATGGAGAGGGAGCTAATTTTTGTGGCTAGTGATATTTTAAATGAGAGGAATGCTGTGGTTGTTATGAAAATGTATGTTCCTAGGGCTAAGAGGGTCAACTGAGGGGAAAATTGTAAAATAATAATTATTCAGCCCATGTGGGCAATGGAGGAGTAGGCCAGGATTTTTCGTAGTTGGGTTTGGTTTAGGCCGCCCCACCCCCCGACTAGGGTTGATAGCAGGCCTAGGGATGAGAGGAGAAAAGGGTCAACTGTTGGGGCTACTTGAATAATTAGTGCAAATGGTGCTAGTTTTTGTCATGTTGATAGGATTAGTCCTGTTAGCAGGTCAAGTCCCTGAAGAACTTCTGGTAACCAGAAGTGTACTGGGGCCAGGCCAATTTTCAGGGCTAGTGCTGCAATTACTAGGGTGGAGGCCAATGGGTGGGACAAACTATTAATGTCCCACTCTCCTATAATTCATGCGTTTGTTGTGGCTGCAAATAAAATTATTGCTGCGGCTGTTGCTTGGGTAAGAAAATACTTGGTCGTGGCTTCAACTGCTCGTGGGTGATGCTGTTGTGCTATAAGGGGAATAATTGCTAAGGTATTAATTTCTAGTCCTATTCAGGCTAGTAGTCAGTGGGAGCTTGCGAAGGTTAATGTGGTCCCTAATCCCAGGCTGGACAATAAAATAACTAGTACATAAGGGTTCATTGATAGGGGAGGGATTTTAACCGTCATGTTCGGGGTATGGGCCCGAAAGCTTTATTAGCTGACCTTATCATAGAAAGTGGTGTAGAGGAAGCACCAGGAGTTTTGATCTCCTGAGTATGGGTTCGATTCCCTTCTTTCTAGGAACTGGAGGGGTTTTAACCCTCATAAGCCACTCTATCAAAGTGGTCCTTGGGCATTCAGGCACAGTTCCTGTTCATTAGAGTTGTGGGGGGAGACCTGCAAATGCAATGGGGAGGGCGGTGTGTCATAATACTATGGCCAAGGTTAGTGGCAGAAAATTTTTCCACACTAAGTGTATTAGTTGGTCATAACGAAATCGTGGGTAGGAGGCTCGAACTCATAGGAAAACTATGGAGAGGAGAGCAGCTTTGGTCATTAAGTTGAAGGTTGTAAGTTCAGGGAAGGTGGGAAGATGTGAGGCGCCGAGGAAAAGGACGGCAGATAGGGTATTTATTAGTAGAATATTGGCGTACTCGGCTAGGAAAAAAAGGGCAAAGGGTCCGCCTGCATATTCTACATTAAACCCAGAAACTAGTTCAGACTCACCCTCAGTTAAGTCAAAAGGTGCACGGTTTGTTTCTGCTAGGGTAGAAATATATCATATTGCAGCTAGGGGCCAGGCTGGGATTAGAAGTCAGATGCCTTCTTGAGTAATATTGAACATCTGTAGTGTGTAACCACCTGAAAAGATAATTACAGCCAGAAGGATTAATCCTAGGCTCACTTCGTAGGAGATTGTCTGAGCTACGGCCCGCAGGGCGCCAATTAATGCATATTTTGAATTTGAGGCTCAGCCGGATCCAAGAATTGAGTAAACGGCGAGGCTTGATAGGGCTAGAATAAATAGCACACCCAGGTTTAGATCTGTGACTGGATACGGCATGGGAATTGGGGCTCATAGTGTTATGGCTAGTGTCAGAGCAAGTATAGGGGTGGCTAGGAATAGAAAGGGGGATGATGTAGATGGGCGGATTGGTTCTTTAATAAATAATTTTACTCCATCAGCAATTGGCTGGAGGAGCCCGTATGGCCCGACAATGTTTGGGCCTTTACGAAGTTGCATATAGCCTAGGACTTTTCGTTCAATTAGTGTGAGAAATGCTACTGCTAGTAGCACTGGGACGATGTATGCTAGAGGGTTAACTAGATAAATTAGTAGAGTGTTTAACATAAACTAAGAAGAGGATTTGAACCTCTGGCTGAAAGGGCTTAGGCCTTTTGCAATTACCATGCTCTGCCATCTTAGTGTGGCTTTATCTTTGCTCGAATTGTGGGTCCTCCATTTATTTAATTGAGTTGTTTTCATTAATTAGGGGTGAGGCATACTTTTGGCATGGGCCTCTCTTTTCCGGTCCTTTCGTACTAGGAAAAGTGACGTTACAGATAGAAACTGACCTGGATTGCTCCGGTCTGAACTCAGATCACGTAGGACTTTAATCGTTGAACAAACGAACCCTTAATAGCGGCTGCACCATTAGGATGTCCTGATCCAACATCGAGGTCGTAAACCCCCTCGTCGATATGGACTCTGGGAGAGGATTGCGCTGTTATCCCTAGGGTAACTTGGTCCGTTGATCGGCCCGTAGGCCGGATCATTGCTGGTCAGATTTTCTGTGGCTTAGAAATGTCTTTCTTAGTTTTAGGCTTGTTGGCCCAGTCCACTCGGAGGATGATTTTTTCTCCGTGGTCGCCCCAACCGAAGGTAAAGCTCCATTTTCCGCTAGGTTTAATTCTTACTTAATAAGTTGTTTGACGCGGTTGGGTTTGAACCTTAAGCTCCAAAGGGTCTTCTCGTCTTGTATATGTATGTCCGCTTCTGCACGGGCAGATCAATTTCACTGACTTAAAAGGGGAGACAGCTAAGCCCTCGTTTGGCCATTCATACAGGTCTTCATTTAAAAGACAAGTGATTGCGCTACCTTTGCACGGTCAAAATACCGCGGCCGTTGAACTTGTGGTCACTGGGCAGGCTGGACCTCCTATACCTTGAATTTTGCAGGAGGCGATGTTTTTGGTAAACAGGCGAGGCTTGGGTTTGCCGAGTTCCTTCCCTTTTTTTTAGTCTTTCCTTGGGGCACTCCAGTGTGGGTTTAACGATTATAAATTGTACAGTTTTCTTGTGTTTTATATTAGCTACATTGCCCTCTTTTATTGGGTTCGTTAATTGCCAGTGGTTTATCCGGGCTGGTTTACACTTGTGCCTGGAGAGAAGTGTTGTCTCTTGTTACTCATTTTAGCATAATCTCTTCCATGATGTCATGGAGCGGCCTAGTATAAGCTTAGGGGAGTGGGATGGACTATTGAAATAATAAATTTCGTATTGTCTGAGCTTTAACGCTTTCTGTGCAGGTGGCTGCTTTTAGGCCCACTGAAACAATAATTTTTTTGAATATAATCCCTATCCGCCTGATAAAGTTGTATCTTTGGTCAAAGGGGCTGTACCCTCTTTGACTAACTCTCATGTTTTTCTTATCTTCTATGGTAGATATTACTTACTTGATTAAAGGGAACACGAGGCTGAACTTCTATTCATTTCTTAGGCAACCAGCTATCACCAAGTTCGGTAGGTCTGTCACCTCTACCCGGGGCTCTTCCCACTCTTTTGCCACAGAGACGGGTTGGCCCTTTTAGGCTGTCCCGGGGTAGCTCACTTGGTTTCGGGGTAACAAACTAAAGGTCTCTTTGCTTGTTGAGTTCTTGCTAAATCATGATGCAAAAGGTACGAGTGCTAGTCTCTGCTTTTTTGTGCTTGTATGACTTATTTCATTGCTCTTTCAGCTTTCCCTTGCGGTACTTTTTCTATTGCTTATAGGACCTTTTTCGTCTCCCGTACTTAGGTGGAAAAATGGTTTGGTTAGTGATTTTAGGTTTTATTAATTTATATATGTTATTAATTTAGTATAATAATTAAGCTAGCTGTTTAGCTCAGGGTGATCCAACTTGCATGGATGTCTTCTCGGTGTAAGGGAGATGCTTAACTATCTCAGCCACGCCCTGATTTGATCCAAGTGCACCTTCCGGTACACTTACCATGTTACGACTTGCCTCCCCTTGTTTGTGCTTTTATGTTAATAACGTTTATTGCTATTTAGCGGGGAGAGTGACGGGCGGTGTGTACGCGCCTCAGAGCCGGGTTCAAAAGGACGCTCTATTTCCTTTTTACTACTAAATCCTCCTTCGAGCACTAGTTTTCATAGTGTTATCCGTGGTGTTCTTGTAAAAGAAAATGTAGCCCATTTCTTCCCACTTCGTTCGCTACACCTCGACCTGACGTTTTGGAGTATGTCCACTTTGCTTACTATTAGTCCTTCACAGGGTAAGCTGACGACGGCGGTATATAGGCGGGGATGGCCAGAAGTGGTGAGGTTTAACGGGGGTTATCGGTTCTAGAACAGGCTCCTCTAGGGGGGTCTAAGGCACCGCCAAGTCCTTTGGGTTTTAAGCTAATGCTCGTAGTACCCTGGCGGACGTTTATTGTGAAATAACGTCTAAGTTTACGACTGAGCATAGTGGGGTATCTAATCCCAGTTTGTTTCTCAGTTTTCGTGGGGTCAGGTGGGCTGATGTTAAAGCTACTTTCGTGTGCGGGTTTCAGGCATTCAGGGGCGTATGACGGCCAAGAAGTCTTTTGGCTTTATTAGAATTAGACCTTAACCACCCTTTACGCCGTGTCCATCAACTAGGGCCTCTCGTATAACCGCGGTGGCTGGCACGAGTTTTACCGGCCCTCTTATCCCTAACTAAGTCAAGCTTTCACTTATGGCTTAATATTTATCACTGCTGAGTTCCCTTGGGGGTGTGGCGTGGCAAGGCGTCTTGGGCCAGAAATTTGTGCCTGATGCCTGCTCCTCGTCCCCGGGCGGGGGATTGAGGGCATTCTCACGGGTTTGCGGAGACTTGCATGTGTAAATCGGGCTAAAGCTGATGGTAAAGTCAGGACCAAGCCTTTGTGCAAGCGGAGCTTTCTAGGGCTCATCTTAGCATCTTCAGTGCTATGCTTTATTTTAAGCTACGCGAGC